TAGGGCTAATCGGAGCGAAAAGGGTTTTCCATGAGATGGGAAATTAAAACTATTAGCCCCACACGAGGTTTGTGAATGTGAATAAGTGATTGTCTGATAATGAGCAAGGAATATCCGCCTTTCTGCTAAACAGGATCTATTGAACTCATAATTCATTAGACGCTTTTTATGAATGTCAACTAAGTATCGTAAGTAAACGGATCCCGGTTGTTCAATCATTTGATAACCAGAGTCATTCTTTGAGAAATGATCACTATGAGTCAGACTCAATAGAATTTTATCAATCCTTTCTTCCTTCGTTAAGGTGGAGAACTGAACCAAGAATTCTCTTTCTTCATCATCAATCGAATCACTGTTCGCGAACCAGGATTCGATTTTATCATCAATCCAAGCACCGTTCACGTTTTTTCTTTTTCTTATCAATGAATAGATCTCTTTACTTGTACGACTTAGATGTCTCGTATTTCTCGAAAAAGTTATTCGATTGATGGGATTTGGTATAAGACTTAGGAAATCGATGATATCGATGAGATTGATATTCAAATATTTCTTCTTAGAACGTATTGATTTGACCCCATAAGCGGGACCACCACCCAATAGCATGTTGCTGCCAAAAGCAGAACCCCGTATTTCTTCTAGAAAATATCCTAATTGTTTCAGAGCAACTAGAAAGAGATTCTTTAACCAGAAAGAATTCAGTTCAGATGGAGGATACCCATCCAGAAGTTTTCGTAACTCAATCATGTATGATGGAATCATCAAAGATTTGATCTTTTCGAACTCTGTCTGTAACTCACTAGAGGCTCGGGAAACAAAGAGAAGATGTGTACGAACGAGATATCCAGCAACAAGAAGAAGGAAAAGGATTGAATAGAAGAACTCCCGAGCATTTGGTGATCCCAGATGTACCCAGAATGAAAGGGGTGACTCATTATTTCGATGAATCATTTCTTCGGACAGAAGAAGACTATGTAAACACTTCCTCGAAATCTGACTTATCCGATTCCGTTGTGGAAGAATCGCCCACCATATTTTCCGAGGAATTCGCCGTGATATATCCATAATATCGTGAAAAATGGATACAACTTTTTGACTGCTACTTCGTATCGGTATCGGCAATAGGTCTAAAAAAGTATCTAAAAGGATGAAATTTAGATGTAGATATTGGTACCCTATCGAAGTTAGATATTTGTACCCTGTCGAAGTAAAGAACCATGGCAGATATGTTTGGAACAGCTTCCATTTTTTTGAGAGATTTGCTCGTAGAAAGATTCTATCCATCTGCCGTTTCTCAACGCATTTCTTTAGACAAAGACTCTGTTTTTTCCTCTTTTTGGCTCGTAAATATTTATCAGAACATGGAATGTGAATCAAACCCATGTTTGAATTGAAATTGAGATTGAGATACTGATGCAAGTTCTTCCCTTCTGAATCAGACGGATTCATATCTGAAAGAGGTTGACAATAAGTTCTTTCTAAATTGACTATTTGTCCCTCTGTTAGAGGTGTTCCAGAAATGTCTGCGATTGCGTAAAGAGCTCTACGAACGAATCGAGCGGATAGAATTGGAAAATCGTTAGGTATGAATATGTTAGATACCCGTGACTCGATCGTTGAAATAGCATCTCTCTCCGAAAAAACATGTTTTTTTTTACCGACGCACAAAGAAAATTTTTTGTTGCCAGTGAACAAGATATTAAGGAATTGTCCATACGTAAGATCATAATTATTGATACGGGCCTTTTCTACATAAAAAGGGAATCTTTTGTTACAATAGAACCAGAAGTGATGTGGATTATTCAAGAATCGAAGTCGATTTGCTTTTAAAAAAGAAGATATCAATGAACTTCTATGAAATGGTTTCACGGGATTCATCCAATTGTCTCGATCGTGGGATAGCATTGAGAAATAGGAATCAGTGTTATCAAAGGATTTCCTGCGATTTTTTCTAGTAGGAGTATGGAATGAGTCAATCGTCCACTTTGGTATCTTATTGAACAAAAATGGTGATATTGTTCCTCCATCGATCAACAATTTAGATTTTTGGGAAGTATTATGATCATCCAATAAGAAGGGTTTCAATTTATTCAAATGAACGATTTGAACACCTATTGATTCTAACAACTGATCGCAGAGTTGATCATTCGGACCTTTGAATTGAGAGATGTGGATCTCGGACCCACGAATGGGGGTATTCCCGAAACTCACAAAGAAAAAAGAAAGTGACTTAGACAAAAAGAGAAGGAACTTGGGCAAAAAGAGACGGAACTTGGGCAAAAAGAGACGCAAAAAGGTGGACCAAAATAAACGAAGTGGCTTAGAAGGATCTTGTTTGTCGAAAACCCTGGACCAATCAATCGAATATTGATTAATATTAATATTATTAATATATTGATTAATATTAATTAATATATTAATAATATTAATACGTAATCGATCGAACACTACTTGAAAAACTTGAAAACGGCTCTTCTGCTCAGAAACGAAATGTTCCAAATGTTTCTGGAAATTCTTGCTCCCATTGGACCATTTGTATCTATATGCATCAGGATCCCGATTCATGGATCTCTCGGTTCGAGAAAGAAGAGGATCGAACCATTTCTTCTCACTCTTTTTCAAATTTGATAAATGTTGGTTGATCGTATATTTCATTATAGTTCTATGATTCAGAGTATCATTTCCTATTTGATCCCTTTGAATTCCATATTCGAAGTTGCGATCGGATCTATTCATAAAAAAAAATCGATTCGAACCATTTCTTATGTACCCATGGATGCTATATTGGATTTGAATCAGATTTTGGATCAATCTATATTGATTGACTGCCTTCATTATGTTGTTGATAGCAAATACCACTCTTTTTGGTTTTGGATCTTCCAAAGCATTCCCGCACCGGACCCAATTTTTTCTTATCTGTCGATAAAAAGATTCATTCTCTTCAAAAAAAATAGGAGGTAGAACCAATAAAGATTTCTTTTTCGATTCATCCCTGGAGTTGAATACCTCATTCAAGAATTTTTTTTGATCCAATCCGCAGGAATCAATAGAAAAGGCAAATCCCTTATGATACACCAGATCCGGCTCGGTTATTGATAGAGTTAATAGATCCGCCATTTCTTGAAATCTCTCTTCTGCGTGGTGAAACGTGTATCCTCCCCTGTTCCGGTCATGGAATAGATGAAATAAATCAAAAAATGGATTTTGGTTCAAGAATGAAATCTTCTTGGAACTGTCCATATCCGGTTCATCCTTCGGAACCATATCGCATCCCTGATCTGATGAAATAGGATGAATTGAGACGGTTTTTTGTAAATACGTAATTATCTTGAATATATCAACCATTTCTTTATTTTCCGATCGCCTGAAACGGACAAAAGAAACATCTTGTTGTTTCTTCAACAATTTCTGATCTCTAGTGGACCTCTCAGTAGGAGTCGAACCCAGATAAAGTTCTGACCATCTGTCAGAGAAAAAAGAACGAGAGGATCTTGTAGGATTCCCAAGAAATTCTTCGATTTCTTTGGGAAGTTGTTGAACCTTTCTTTGATTGATCCAAGTACTCTCTTTCGGATCCATGAAAGAACTCTCAGGGATCTCTTTCCCTTTTGGAAGATACAGGAGCGAAACAATCAACCTATGGATATTGGAAGACTCAAAAGAGTCTTCCAATGAATCATTTCTGGGTCCAATGGAGTTTACGGGTATAGGAAGAAGCCCCCTCAAATAGATATTTTTTCTTTCGACCAGATTTCGATTGTTAAGACGATGTAGAAGGACCACTACTACAAGCAGTACTACACCTTTGATCGTGAAAGATCGATTGCTTGTTGAACCCTGCGAATCGCGTGAAAAGAGGATACTTACTATTCGTGGGTCAAAGAGTTTCATAAAACGTTCTTGGTCGAAAAAAACGTGAATGAAAGATCCCACTGAATCCAATTTGGTCCACGAATCTAAGAAATAGTGAGAATTCTTGATCTCTCTCAATACCTCCCTAAACTCAAAAATCCAGGATTTATATAGACGTCGTTTTGCCCTGTCTTGCCTCATATTGATATTGATTCCTCCTTAGGATTTCTTTAAAATTTGACTTTATATTTATATATGTATTTAATTAATATTGGAAATTTTTATTATTATCATGTAGAATTGACTTGGAAATTTTTATTATTAATTATCATGTAGAATTGACTTGGAAATTTTTATTATTAATTATCATGTAGAATTGACTTGGAAATTTTTATTATATTTATTATTATATAGAATATATAACGATTTTTCTATAGAGTTAGGCTAGATACTTGAAATATATGCTAATCCCCATTACGCATCCATGGCTGAATGGTTAAAGCGCCCAACTCATAATTGGCAAATTCGTAGGTTCAATTCCTGCTGGATGCAGTACAACGCGAACGTTCAATACGTCTATTGGAATTGGCTCCGTATCAATGGAATCTCATCATCCATACATAACGAATTAATATAATTACTATGGTATATTCATATCATAACATATGAACAGTAAGAAGTAGAATTCTTATCGATACCGGAACTCATAGGGAAGAAAATAGATTTATGGATGGAATCAAATATGCAGTATTTACAGACAAAAGTATTCGGTTATTGGGGAACAATCAATATACTTCTAATGTCGAATCAGGATCAACTAGGACAGAAATAAAGCATTGGGTCGAACTCTTTTTTGGTGTCAAGGTAATAGCTATGAATAGTCATCGACTCCCGGGAAAGGGTAGAAGAAAGGGACCCATTATGGGACATACAATGCATTATAGACGCATGATTATTACGCTTCAACCGGGTTATTCTATTCCACCTCTTAGAAAGAAAAGAACTTAAATTTAGAAAGAAAAGAACTTAAATCAAAATACTTAATAACACGGCGATACCTTTATACAAAACTTCTACCTCGAGCAGAACCGTCGGCAGTCAAGTGAAATCCAATCCACGAAATAATTTGATCTATGGACAGCGTCGTTGTGGTAAAGGTCGTAATGCCAGAGGAATCATTACCGCAAGGCATAGAGGGGGAGGTCATAAGCGTCTATACCGTAAAATTGATTTTCGACGGAATGAAAAAGACATATCTGGTAGAATCGTAACCATAGAATACGACCCTAATCGAAATGCAAACATTTGTCTCATACACTATAGGGATGGTGAGAAGAGATATATTTTACATCCCAGAGGGGCTATAATTGGAGATACCATTGTTTCTGGTACAGAAGTTCCTATCTCAATGGGAAATGCCCTACCTTTGAGTGCGGTTTGAACTATTGATTTACGTAATTGGAAGTAACCAATTAGGTTTACGACGAAACCTAGAAATCGATCACTGATCCAATTTGAGTACCTCTACGGGATAGACCTCAACAGAAAACTGAAGAGTATCGGCAGCAAGTGATTGAGTTCAGTAGTTCCTCATAGAAAATTATTGACTCTAGAGATATGGTAATATGGAGAAGACAAAATTGTTTGAAGCACCGACAGAACCGGAAGCGCCCCTTGTTTCAAAGAGAGGAGGACGAGTTATTCACATTTCATTTGATGGTCAGAGGCGAATTGAAAGCTAAGCAGTGGTAATTCTACCCCGGGGGAAAAATAGAGATGTCTCCTACGTTACCCGTAATATGTGGAAGTATCGACGTAATTTCATAGAGTCATTCGGTCTGAATGCTACATGAAGAACATAAGCCAGATGAAGGAACGGGGAGACCTAGGATGTAGAAGATCATAACATGAGTGATTCGGCAGATTTGGATTCCAATATATCAACTCATGTGGTACTTCATCATACGATTCATATAAGATCCATCTGTCTAGATATCATCATATACATCCGGAAAGCCGTATGCTTTGGAAGAAGCTTGTACAGTTTGGGAAGGGGTTTTGATTGATCAAAAAGAAGAATCTACTTCAACCGATATGCCCTTAGGCACGGCCATACATAACATAGAAATCACACTTGGAAAGGGCGGACAATTAGCGAGAGCTGCGGGTGCTGTAGCGAAACTGATTGCAAAAGAGGGTAAATCGGCCACATTAAAATTACCATCTGGGGAGGTCCGTTTGATATCCAAAAACTGCTCAGCAACAGTCGGGCAAGTGGGTAATCTTGGGGTGAACCAGAAAAGTTTGGGTAGAGCCGGATCTAAGTGTTGGCTAGGTAAGCGTCCTGTAGTAAGAGGGGTAGTTATGAATCCTGTAGACCATCCCCATGGGGGTGGTGAAGGGAGGGCCCCAATTGGTAGAAAAAAACCCACAACCCCTTGGGGTTATCCTGCGCTTGGAAGAAGAAATAGAAAAAAGAAAAAATATAGTGATAGTTTGATTCTCCGTCGCCGTAGTAAATAGGAGAGTATTGAAAATCAAATATGTTTCTTCGTCTTTACAAAAAAAAATAAAAAAGATAGGAGGAATTTGCTGTGACACGTTCACTAAAAACACTAAAAAAAAAACCCTTTGTAGCTAATCATTTATTGGAAAAAATTGAGAAGCTCAACCGAAGGACAGAAAAAGAAATAATAGTAACTTGGTCCCGGGCATCTACCATTATACCCAAAATGATCGGCCATACAATTGCTATTCATAATGGGAAAGAGCATTTACCTATTTATATAACAGATAGTATGGTAGGTCACAAATTGGGAGAATTTGCACCTACTCGGAATTTCCGGGAGCATACGAGAAACGATAAAAAATCTCGTCGTTAATGTTAATAAAGTTAATATGGGTGCTCGTCGTTTATTGGTGGGAGGTGAACCTTATGATAGAGAGGGTACCTGAGGTAGAAGTATATGCTTTAGGTCAACATATATGTATGTCTGCTCACAAAGCGCGAAGAGTAATTGATCAGATTCGTGGGCGTCCCTATGATGAAATACTTATGAAACTAGAACTCATGCCTTATCGAGCATGTTATCCCATTTTTAAATTAGTTTATTCTGCAGCAGCAAATGCTACTAACAATATGGATTTCGACAAAACGGCTTTAATTATTAGTCAAGCCGAAGTTAACGAGGGTACTATCGTGAAAAAGTTAAAACCTCGAGCTAGAGGACGTAGTTATCCGATAAAAAGACCCACCTGTCACATAACTATTGTATTGCAAGATATCTCTAAAGATAAAAACTTTTATCTATGGTTAAAAAAAAGAGGATGGATATATAAAGAGAAGTATATAGATATTCAAGATAAGTATGAATGTTTTCTATACGAGGCTCTATTTGGGGGCAGAATGCTATGGGCCAATGATGGGTGCGAGGTTTTATGGGACAAAAAATAAATCCACTTGGTTTCAGACTTGGTACAACCCAAAGCCATCATTCCCTTTGGTTTGAACAACCAAAAAATTATCCTGAGGGTCTTCAGGAAGATCAAAAAATACAGGATTGTATCAAGAATTATGTAGAAAAAAATATAAAAATCTCTTCCAGTGCCGAGACAATTGTATATATAAAGATTCAAAAAACGATCGATCTG